GGGAAAGATTGAAGTTGCTGCAACTATATGATTGATCCATTCATCTCATATCATATAGTGACTTACTGTTTCTTGGGATCTCGACAATACGAAGCAAGAAGTTGGTTATTCATTCCATTTTTTTATTATTTCTTTTTTTTATTTATTATTTGATTTTTTATTTCTATTTTTGATTTCTTATTTCTATTTTATTATATTTTATATTATTTTATATTTATATTATTTTATTTATTTTTTTTATATTATTTATTATATTATTTATATTATTTTATTTATATATTAAGTTAAGAAATATATATTGTTAATGTTAAGAAATAAGAAATATATAGAAATATATTACTATATTACTAGTTACTAGTATATATATTACTAGTAAATAATATATATATTACTAGTAACTAGTAAATATATATGTATATGTAGTTTAGTGTAGTTTAGTATGTAATTATATGTAGCTTAGTTATATATGTTTAGTTATATATGTTATGTGGTTTAGTTATTTTATATATGTATGTAGCTTAGTTATTTATGTAGCTTAGTTATTTATGTAGCTTAGTTATTTTATAACTAGTTATTTTATAGTTATTTAGTTAGTAGTTATTTAGTTTTAGTAGTTATTTAGTTAGTTATTTAGTATTAAGATTAAGTTAAGTTCAAGTAGGGCAAGCGTGGGTCAGCCTACTTTTTTTGAATCCCAACTCTAAACTCTAAAGAAAAATTAACGAGTCACACACTAAGCATAGCAATTCTAACAAATGGTCAATCGAATTTTTTTTTTATTCAACCTTATAGAATTTAGAATGAGAATTGCTTATTTTGGGTTGATTTAACGGAAAAATAATAAATTTTTTCTTTTTTGTTCTATTACTGATACTGAACAGAATGACAAGACAAATAAGGGTCTATTAATCTTCGTCCACAAATATCCAAATTTTTATGCCCAATACTCCATAGATAGTTCGAATTGTATAGGAACAATGATCAATTTTAGCGCGAATTGTTTGTAGGGGAACTCTGCCCTCTCTGGTCCATTCGACACGTGCAATTTCTTTTCCGTCGATCCGTCCTGCAATTTGTACTTGAATTCCTTTTGTATCCGTTTGTTCAGCTAATTCAATAGCTTTTTTCATTGCCTTTCGAAATGAAACTCTATTTTTTAATTGTAAAGCTATATATTCTGCAAGAATATTAGGTTGTCCATAAGGTTTTTCAACTCTTGTGATAGCAATGTTGAGTCTTTGGTTCGAAGAATGAAATTCTTTTTGTACATTCATCTGTAATTCTTCGATTCTTCGCGTTTGGCCCTCTATTAATCGATTTGGAAATCCAATATAGATTATGACCTGGATCAAATCGATTCTTTTTTGAATTCCTATACGTGCGATTCCTTCGAAACCTGAGGATATTCTCCTATTTTTTTGTACATAGTTTTTGATACAATTCCGTATTTTTTCATCTTCCTGTAGACCTACGGAATAATTTTTTGGTTGTGCAAACCAAAAGGAATGATGACGTTGGGTTGTACCAAGTCTGAAACCAAGTGGATTTATTTTTTGTCCCATATTTTCCTATTATATTTTCTTTCCATCCATATATTTTATTTTACTATGATGAATCTAAATCTTAGATTGATCTAAGATAAGAATAATTTAGATTTCTCCTTTAATACAATTGTTATATGACAAGTGGGTCTTTTTATCGGATAACTACGTCCTCGAGCTCGAGGTCTTAATTTTTTGACAATAGTACTCCTATTAACTTTGGCTTCACTAATGAATGAATCAGCTTCGTTCAAACCCATATTATGACTAGCATTTGCTGCTGCAGAATAAACCAATTTTAAAATGGGATAAGATGCTCGATAAGGCATGAGTTCCAGTATCATAAGTGTTTCCTCATAGGAACGTCCGCGAATCTGATCAATTACTCTTCGCGCTTTGAAAACAGACATACTACATATATGTTGAGCTAAAATTTGGACTTCTTTACCCGAACTCGAGTTCTTTATCATAAGGTTATCCTATCCCCCACCAATGAATGATAAGCACTTGTTTGACTTTCATTTTTTTTTACTTTGCTTTGGCTTTGAGCTTTGACTTTCATTTCCATTTTTTTTTCTTTTGATATTTTATAATTATATGTTATGTATAATTATATGTTATGTTAATATTAACAAAAATGAACTTAACGACGAGATTTATTATCGTTTCTTGCATGTCTCGCAAAAGTGAGAGTAGGCGCGAATTCTCCCAATTTGTGACCTACCATACGATCTGTTATATAAATGGGTAAATGTTCCTTTCCATTATGAATAGCGATTGTATGGCCAATCATTGTGGGTATAATGGTAGATGCCCGAGACCAAGTTACTATTATTTCTTTTTCCTCCCTCATGTTGAGTTTTTCCATTTTTGCCGATAAATGATTAGCTACAAAAGGGTTTTTTTTTAGTGAACGTGTCATGTCACAGTGTATTACTCCTTTTTTTTTTTACATTTTT